TCCATTAGACAATGGACGCTTTTCACTCCAATTTTCATATTTCTTGTTCGGAAAAATAGTTGAAAGAATTTCAAGAATTTAGTATTCAAGTCAATTATGCATTACATTAATTCGATTCATTCAATTTTATTATTAAATATAATAAAAATTGAATGAATCGAATTTTAGAATATTAAAGATTATAACGATTAAAGTAAAAGCGGGTAGCGGGAATCGAACCCGCATCGTTAGCTTGGAAGGCTAGGGGTTATAGTCGACGTTGATTCATCATTTTTAACGTCTCTAATTCAAAACTGAACGTGAAACTTTGGTTTCATTCGGCTCCTTTATGGAAGATGGATAAATTCCCAGATTCAGACATGAACGAAATAAAAGAATCCGACCCATAACGTCTATGTCAGCTTTGCTGTCTGAATCTATTCAGAACAACCCGCTTTCTAGACGATCCCTATAGAAAAGAAGAGGGTTATATTCTAACAATCTTTCTAGTTACTTCGTTCTCTACTTCTATTTGAAAGAATCCTTAGGAAAAGCATTTTGTTTCCACCGAGCTAAAACAATTTCTCGATGTCTTTAGTAAACCAAAGACATTGTTTAATAGCTGTTTTGCTTCAATTTCCCCTATATAAATTTTCAATTATATAAATTGAAAATTGAAGATTTAGTTACGATTAGAAATACACTTTTTATCTTTATCCATGGGTCCTTTACTAATACTCATTCAATTGGAAGTATTGATCCAATAAAAAAAATTATGTTTCGTAATCTCATAATCCAAATTTTCAATTTTAAATTGATTCTTGGATACAAATCACGAGAATGTATATTCTTCCTCGAATTTTTCATTGAGAGGTAAAGGATTCAATCCTTTTAAGAACTAAAGTTTTTGTTCGGAATGAATATATGAATATTAATCAAACCGAAAGACCCTTTAACTATATAGGGGGTTATAGAACGAATCACACTTTTACCACTAAACTATACCCGCTACAATCCTATTATTGTATATAAATGGACCTTTTGTCGACCCTAATCAAAAGTAAAACAAAAGATCAGAAAAAAATCATGAAAACTAGAGCGTTTACGTGTTGTATCAGAGGACCTAATGAGATTAGGGAAAGAGGATTCATTTAATTTAAATAACTAAATACCAAGTGTTTTTTTGCCCGAGGTTTTTGACCTATACGTCTCGAACTTAAGTCATAACACAAAAATGGATTGTGTCAAGAAACGACAGTTCCCTTATTTCTTATTTAAACTGTAATAAAAGGACTAACTAAGAAAGAAACGGCACTTTGATTCGATATCATTTGATTCTATATCATAGAAATTGAAAAAGTTTTTTATTTTTTTTTTTTCAAAATTCAAAAATCTTTTTATTTATGATTCGTTGGAACAAAAAAAAGGGCGGGCCCGGCTAAGTACTGACCAGGCCGGGCCGTGAAACTAAAAAGCCCCTTCGGACGAAATCACGAAATAAAAAAAAAAAGAGTCTATACTATGACGGGCGTTTTCAAGCCTTATTTTTTATAATGTAACATAGTATTATCCTTTTTCAATTGGGAGGAGAGATGGCTGAGTGGACTAAAGCGTCGGATTGCTAATCCGTTGTACGAGTTTTTCGTACCGAGGGTTCGAATCCCTCTCTTTCCGTTTTTGTTGATGACTTGGTATTTTATTTCGAATTTATCGCGAGCTCTTTTTTTATTTTTTATTTAATTAATAGTTAAAAATGAATACTTAAAGAAGTTTAAGGATGTGGAATAGAAAAAATCTTACTAATAACAGTTTAAAATCAAGCAAAGAAAACAAAAACCTTATCTTTTATTCTTCACGTCCAGGATTACGTCCTGGATCATTAGACAGGAATCCGAAGATAAAGAGAGAAACAAAGAATATCACTACCGTGTAAACAAATAGTTTGAGAGTAAGCATTACACAATCTCCAAGATTTTTTTTAGGAAAAAAGAGAATAGATTCTCCACTTTTATACCGCATACCCTACTTTTTTATTTTGACACCAAGAAATGCAGTGGGGTGATCCGGATTTGTCGCGGTTGTACAATAATTTCAATATTTGAATTGAGAGTGTAAGACTTATCTGATCTTATCAATTCTATGAATTTTTTTTTAATAAATCATGAATTTATCTGGGACTTTATTAAAAATATCATCGAAAACTTACAGCAGCTTGCCAAACAAAGGCTAAGAGAAAAAAGAACAGAGGTATTACTGGCATAATATCTACAATTGGATTCAAAAAAGCGTAGGCTTCCGGCAATTTGGCGACGAAAAAATTACTGGAAAAAAGAGCAGAATTAAGGTAGATACAGATTAAACTAAATATATTAAGCATAACAAACATTTTATTTTGGGGATAATTGTATTTATTTTGATTGAGTTATTAATAAATTGAGTTTTTTATTATTATAAATATGTTATTATTGATAGAAGAAAAAAAATGAATAAAAAGAAAATAAGATAGACCAAAAAACTTTCTTTGATTTGAACTCACCCAATCAAAAATACTTCTATAATCTCAAATCAAAAGAGAATAGAATAAATCATACTTTCGTACAATATCTTAATTGAATTATATGTAATGATCAATAAATTCAGTTTAATTCTATGTCTACATGTATAAAAATTCTAGTAATCCATTTTCTAAATAATAGATATTTAGACTGGAGTTGACGAATAACCCGTACCAATATTAGTGTTTATTAGTGTCTAATAGAAAAAAATGGGGCGTGGCCAAGTGGTAAGGCAACGGGTTTTGGTCCCGCTATTCGGAGGTTCGAATCCTTCCGTCCCAGATCATACCCCGTCTATGATTATTATTAATATAATGATCACATTATATTAATATATTTATTATATTAATATATATAAAATATTAATATATATAAAATATATAAAAATAATATATATAAATAAAAATTGCCTTTTCGAACAGCCTTCTGTATTAAGAATAGAATATTGGTATAGAATGTGATTATTATTTCTTTTTTTAATAATCTTCGGAATCATATCTTTTTCAAAAATTTAATCGAGTTCAAATAACACGCATATGAAATAGGAAATTTAATTAATTTGCGATTCGTTAAGTTAAATAGTACCTATTTGACAGATTTTACAGTATAAATATGAAAAAATAACAACATAAATTTTCAATCTTCCCTTACATCAGTGTTTTTATCTATCTTTTTTTACTCACAGATGGTTTAATCCAATATGGATTTCTCTCTCTCTTACTGATGATAAAAAACGAAAGGTCCTTGCTGGAAAACTTTATGTTATGCAAAATACAAATAATTGTATCGGATAGGTAATTTTTCAATCAATTAAATCTTTGTAACGAACTCTTATGAGTTCTTGGTACTTGAAGACGTGTGAAATTGTTGAATTTATCCTATCACTATATACGTTACTTGAAGATACAGATTCAAAATAACTTGTTTATTCGTGTTATATTAGTTATAATTAGTTAACTAATTTTATTTTGAAAATAAAAATATTCTAAATTTAAAAATTTAGAAAAAAAAATTATTTCTATTTTATAGAATTTCCAATATTTAATTCTATTAACAAGATTAAATTCTATTAATCTAAAAAAATAGGGTTAAATAGATTACTATGTACCGACTGAACCAATGATTATTCATGATTCCATAATTGAATCAATTACATACGGGTTCCAAACCGAAGGAATGTTATGGTAAAACTTCGTTTAAAACGATGTGGTAGAAAGCAACGTGCGACTTGAAGGACATGATCCGCTGTGGAGTCTTACATCCACCATTTTTATATATATTATATAGGAATGAAAGTGCTCTTGGCTCGACATCATTTGTTCTGTTCCGCTGTAACCCTCTTTTTTTGGGGGGGTGATGTAATATAGTACAGGATGGAGCTCGAGTAGAAAGATTTTTTTTCAGGGGCAAGAATCTAGGGTTAGTATCAATCAATAAATTGGAACAACTTCGTAAGTATATTTTCGATACATAAACCTAAAAGGTCCTATTCGAGAAAATTTCCAATTCAAAAGTAAGGTGTATTACGCAGGAATCAACCATTCGTATGATTCTTTGACAGAAAGAAATCACAAAAAATGATATGTTGCTGCCGTTTTGAAAGGATTTAAAGATCACCGAAGTAATGTCTAAACCCAATGATTTAAGGCAAAGATCCTGGAACAAGTAAATACCTTTTTCAGTTGTCTTAACAACTAGATCAGAATGAAGAATCGAAATAGATTCTAAAGGAGACAAACAATAAAAGGGTTAGAGACCACTCAATATCAATAAATGAAATATCTAAAAGGGTTCTCTTTTGAGTTATTTCAGAGTTATCCAACTTGAGTTATGAGGGTGCAAATACGACTAATTTTATTTTTGATTGGGTAAGAATAACAAAAAAAAGTACTTAAATCAATAGTCTAATTAATTTGATGATTTTATGGATATATTTGATATTGTAATTCGATACATAGACATAATTTCTAATTTTCTCGAGCCGTACGAGGGTAAAACTTCTTATACGTTTCTAGGGGGGGGGTATTATTCATCTATCCCAATGAGCCATTTATCGAATCGTTGCAATTGATGTTCGATCCCGACGAGAGGGAAGAGATCTTCGGAAAGTGGGTTTTTATGATCCGATAAAGAATCAAATCTATTTAAATGTTCCTGCTATTCTAGATTTCCTTGAAAAAGGCGCTCAACCTACAGGAACTGTTCATGATATTTCAAAAAAGGCGGGGGTTTTTGCGGAACTTCGCCTTAATCAACAAACAAAATTCAATTAATGAAATAAAATAGAAATTAAAGAAGGTGTGGGTGACTTGTATATAGCTTTGTATAATCTTTTCTTTGCTAGTTCCTCTTTTGTTCTATTCATATAAAACTTCCGTTTAGTATTGTTATTATAGAATGGTGTCGTTTATTTATAACGACAAAAAATGGATTTCGATTTTGTTGATATAATAATGGATCCAAGAATTTTAAATCGAAATAAAATAGTATAGAAAAAGATCAAGTGAATAAATAAGAAATGACGTAGAAGTAATTGGGTCTATAGACATAAAAATTTGCATTACCGTCAATGGGGTGATTTTCGTTGGAACTCTATGAACAAAAAAAAAAAGGACCAAACCCGTTTATTTTAGTTATTGAATAAACCTCATTTTTTTCTACTTCTCCCCCGTCTTCCTTAATATAGTCTTCCACCTATATTATATATAGTGCCAATCCAACACAAGTCCTTTTTTTTTTCTATTTCAATTTAAATAATTTTAATTTGATTCATTTTAATTGATTGAAATCATAATTGTTAGTTCGATTTAGAATTTGTTTTATCTTTTGTATGTTTTTCTCAATATTCATATTGACAACAGTGTATCAAATAAATATAATCCGATCGTGGATAAATGGATCCATTTATCCCTGTTCCATAGATTTTATTGCATTCAAATAATGGGTTCTTGGATTTTCTGTCCTACAAGAAGTATTTTTTGATTAAGATTTAAATAAATAAAACTCGATATATACTAATTAATGGATAATATAAGAGACAATAGTCGGTCTATAAATATTTGAAAATCTTTGACTTTAATCCCTATTTTATCTTTTATCTGAGAATTTTTTTTCATTTTTTTTTTTTATGGTTTGATTGCGTTGTGCCATTCAATTTCGTTATTTATTGGGATTCTGATTGTATCTACACATTCTAATTAGTTTTTGGGGGTTGCTAACTCAACGGTAGAGTACTCGGCTTTTAAGTGCGGCTAGCATCTTTTACACATTTGTATGAAGCAACAGATTCGTCCATACCATCGGTATAGTTTGTAAGACCACGACTGATCCTGAAAGGAATGAATGGAAAAAGCAGCATGTCGTAGCAATGGATAATTCTGAGAATATTTCATTCTTACTGAATAGGTTCCAAATCTTATTTCAATTGTTTAAATTCGTGGTGTCTAACAATTTTTTAAAAAGAATCTTTGGGGGGTCGAGTGAATAAATGGGTAGAACCTTACTATAAGGTTACAATTATAGGGAAATAAAAAGTAACGAGCTTCTGTTCTTCATTTTTGAATGATTACCCCATCTAATTAGACGTTAAAAATATATTAGTGCTTAATGCGGGAAAGGCTTTTCTGATGAGTGGATTATAAATTTCTTATGAGTCCTAACTATTAGCTATTACCCTTTATGGGGTAAAGATAAATGTGTAGAAGAAGGCAGTATATTGATAAAGATATTTTTTTTTCAAAATCAAAAGAGCGATTGGATTGAAAAAATAAAGGACTTCTAACTATCTTGTTATCCTATAAATGAACATAAGGGGCTAGAGAGTCCGTTAATGAGTTTGACTTGTTTCCGAGGTATCTAGTTTTTTCTTACTATAAATACCTTGTTTTGACTGTATCGTACTATGTATCATTTGATAACCCAATAAATTACCTATTTCTTTTCTGGTCCAAATAGAATTTTAAATGGAAGAATTTCAAGGATATTTAGAATTAGATATATCTCAGCAACATGACTTCCTATACCCACTTATCTTTCGGGAGTATATTTATGCACTTGCTAATGATCGTGGTTTAAATCGATCCGTTTTGTTGGATAATGTAGGTTATGACAAGAAATCTAGTTTACTAATTATAAAACGTTTAATTACTCGAATGTATCAACAGAATCATTTTCTTATTTCCGTTAATGATTCTAATCAAAATAGATTTTTGGGGTACAACAAAAATTTGTATTCTCAAATGATATCGGAGGGATTTGCAGTCATTGTGGAAATTCCGTTTTCCCTAAGATTAGTATCTTCCTTAGAGGAGACAGAAATCATAAAATCTTATAATTTACGATCAATTCATTCAATATTTCCTTTTTTCGAGGACAAATTCCCACATTTAAATTATGCATCAGATGTACTAATACCCTACCCCATTCATCTGGAAATCTTGGTTCAAAACCTTCGCTACTGCGTGAAAGATCCCTCTTCTTTGCATTTATTACGGCTCTTTCTTCACGAGTATTATAATTGGAATAGTCTTATTACTCCAAAAAAATCTATTTTTGCAAAAAGTAATCCAAGATTATTCTTGCTCCTATATAATTCTTATGTATGTGAATATGAATCCATTTTACTTTTTCTCCGTAACCAATCTAATCATTTACGATTAACCTCTTCTGGTATCTTTTTTGAGCGAATATGTTTTTATGAAAAAATAAAATATCCTGTTGAAGAAGTCTTTGCTAACGATTTTCCGGCCACCTTATGGTTCTTCAAGGATCCTTTTATGCAGTATGTTAGATATAGAGGAAAATCTATTCTGGCATCAAAAGAGACTCCTCTTCTGATGAATAAGTGGAAATATTATCTTGTCAATTTTTGGCAATGTCATTTTTATGTATGGTCTCAACCAGGAAGAATCCATATAAATCAATTATCCAAGCATTCCCTTGATTTTTTGGGTTATCTTTCAAGCAT